AGTAAAGTGCCCGAAATTCAAGGATTATCTTGATAGGATAAATTATGTAGTTAGCTACCTTTACTATGCTTGATAGAATTAAACTATCTCCTGAGATACCAAAAATCTCTGTTCATCATAAACTAAAGCATAAAAAGATAAGCTAACTAAGCTATTAGGTTCATACCCTGACCATGAAAGTTTTAACCTTTCTCTTTTTAATAGTAAAATTATACAAAATTATATTTTTTAACTCAATAATTCTAGGAACTATCATTGCCATTTCCTCATTTTCTTGACTTGGAATATGAATAGGCCTAGAAATTAATTTACTGTCAATTATCCCACTGATAAACTCATCTAAAAATATACTTTCTTCAGAAGCTTCAATAAAATACTTTATTACCCAAACCATGGCATCCCTAGTACTAATGCTATCAATCACCTTAATAATGATTGTCAATGAATTTATTACCCCCATAATAAATATCCCATTAACAACATTGTTAAACTCGGCATTATTGACTAAGCTAGGAGCAGCACCGTTTCACTTCTGATTCCCTGAAGTTATAGAAGGATTAAATTGATTTAATTGTTCAATCCTATTAACTTTACAAAAAATTGCCCCTATAGCTCTTATTATGAATAATCACCTCATAATTAATTTTATTGTTATTATTATTTTAATTTCATTGATAGTAAGAACCATTATAAGAATAAACCAAATAAGATTACGAAAAATCATAGCGTTTTCTTCTATTAATCACATCGCCTGAATGATATCAGCTATAATTTCATCTTTCTCAATTTGGCTAATCTACCTAACAATTTACATTTTCATTACACTCAACATTACTTACGCTTTAAATTACAGAAAAATCAATTTAATCAGTCAAATTCCTAGGGTTCTTAATTCACACAAAATGATAAAATTTTCACTGATAGCCAATTTCATATCTCTTGGTGGATTACCACCTTTCCTTGGGTTTATACCTAAATGGCTTACCATTAATTGAATAATCATTCACAATTTCACTTTACTAGCCCTAATTCTAATCATTGCTACACTCATTATGCTGTTTGTCTATATTCGAATTATAACCTCAGCACTTTTAATTAGACATAACGAAACCAAGAAAATTAACTTGAAAATAAATAAGTTCTTGGCCTTATCATTCAATTTCCTTGCTATTGTTAGCCTAGCTAGTTGTACTCTTATCTTTTCCCTATTGTAAGGATTTAAGTTAAGATACAAACTAACAGCCTTCAAAGCTGTCAATGGAGAAAGGCTCTAAGCCTTAGGCTCGAAAAATTACTTACCTTTAAACTTGCAATTTAAAATCATTGATTTTGACTATCAAGCCAGAATAGTAGAAGAATCTAATTCGTACATAAATTTACAATTTATTGCCTATACCTCAGCCATTCTACTGAACAAGTGACTATTTTCAACAAACCATAAGGATATCGGTACCTTGTACCTAATTTTCGGTGCTTGAGCTGGTATAGTAGGAACATCCTTAAGCCTTTTAATTCGATCAGAACTAGGAAACCCTGGATCTCTTATTGGAGATGACCAAATCTATAACGTTATCGTTACAGCTCATGCTTTCATTATAATTTTCTTTATAGTTATGCCTATTATAATTGGGGGCTTTGGAAACTGATTAGTCCCACTTATATTAGGAGCCCCTGATATAGCTTTCCCTCGTATAAATAACATAAGATTTTGACTTTTACCCCCTTCTCTTACGCTTTTAATTATAAGAAGTGTAGTAGAAAACGGTGCTGGTACTGGATGGACAGTGTACCCCCCACTTTCATCTAATATTGCACACGGAGGATCTTCTGTGGATTTAGCTATCTTTAGACTGCACCTAGCCGGAATCTCATCTATTTTAGGAGCAGCTAATTTCATTACTACAGTAATTAATATACGACCTGCAGGGATAACATTTGACCGAATACCCCTATTTGTTTGAGCAGTTGTAATTACTGCCCTTTTACTATTATTGTCCCTCCCTGTCCTAGCCGGTGCTATTACTATGCTTTTAACTGACCGAAACCTCAATACTTCATTTTTTGACCCAGCTGGAGGAGGAGACCCAATCTTGTACCAACATCTATTCTGATTCTTTGGGCACCCAGAAGTATACATTTTGATTTTACCTGGGTTTGGTATAATTTCTCATATTATCAGGCAAGAAAGAGGCAAAAAGGAGGCATTTGGAAGACTAGGAATAATCTATGCTATAATAGCAATCGGATTACTAGGATTTGTTGTATGAGCCCACCACATATTTACTGTAGGAATAGACGTTGATACCCGAGCTTACTTTACTTCCGCTACTATAATCATTGCTGTTCCTACAGGTATCAAAATTTTTAGATGACTTGCTACTCTTCATGGTACTCAAATTAACTATTCCCCTTCCTTATTGTGAGCCCTGGGATTTGTATTCTTATTTACAGTAGGAGGTTTGACAGGTGTAGTGCTAGCAAATTCCTCTATTGATATTATGCTTCATGACACCTACTATGTTGTAGCCCATTTTCACTATGTTTTATCCATAGGAGCCGTATTTGCTATTATAGGTGGTTTTGTACAATGATTCCCATTATTCACTGGTTTAACTTTAAATGAAAACATATGTAAAATTCAATTCCTTATCATATTCATTGGAGTAAACCTAACATTCTTCCCTCAGCATTTCTTAGGGTTAAGAGGTATACCTCGCCGTTACTCTGACTATCCTGATGCTTACACCATATGAAACATTGTATCATCTGTTGGGTCAATTATCTCCTTAATTGGTGTACTTTTCCTTATCTTTATCATATGAGAGGCTTTCTCTATAAAACGAAAAAGGCTACTCCCCTTAAGTATAACCACTTCAATTGAATGATTCCAGTCTTTACCCCCAGCCGAGCACAGTTATTCAGAACTCCCAATGCTAACTTCTAGCTTCTATTATGGCAGAATAGTGCAGTGGACTTAAACCCCAAATATAAAGGTTGGCCTTTTTATAGAAATAGCTACCTGGAAAACCTTACTTCTTCAGGATGGATCCTCACCATTAATAGAACAGCTATCATTCTTTCATGACCACACCCTTTTAGTGTTAGTAATTATTACAATTCTTGTAGGTCAACTAATAACTAGGCTTTTCTTTAATAAATATATCCACCGTTATCTACTAGAAGGCCAATTGATTGAAATCATTTGGACTATCCTCCCTGCAATCACCTTAATTTTCATTGCGTTACCTTCATTACGATTAATCTACATTCTGGATGACACCAACAACCCGCTTTTGACAGTAAAAACCATTGGGCATCAATGATACTGGTCATATGAATATTCTGATTTCAAAAGCCTAGAATTTGACTCCTACATAGTCCCTATCAATGAAATAAAACCTTGAAATTTTCGTTTACTGGACGTAGATAACCGAATAATTGTACCTTTCAAAACCCAAACCCGTATATTGGTTTCTGCTGCTGATGTAATTCATTCATGGACAATCCCTGCACTAGGAGTTAAAATTGATGCTACCCCAGGTCGTTTAAATCAAGCTAATTTCCTATCTAATCGGACAGGATTATTGTACGGGCAATGTTCAGAAATCTGCGGTGCAAATCATAGCTTTATGCCTATTGTTATTGAAAGAGTTACCCCTAACTATTTCATTAAGTGAATCTCTAAGATGATAGAGCTTTCATTAGGTGGCTGAAAGCAAGTATTGGTCTCTTAAACCTTCCTATAGTAAACTAGCGCTTACTTCTAATGAAAAATTTAGTTAATTTATAACATTAGCTTGTCAAGCTGAAGTAAATATTAAATATTAATTTTTGGTTCCACAAATAGCACCATTGAATTGACTAAGTCTAATAATTTACTTCCTTACAATTTTCATATTAGTAAATGCTGTAAACTTCTATTCATTTTCTTATGAATCCCCTAAGTCTTCAAGACTACAAAAACCTATTATTAAAACAAACTGAAAATGATTATAAATCTATTTTCTTCTTTTGACCCCTCGTCTAATTGAAATATCTCATCTAACTGAATCAGAAGAATTCTCTGTCTCATGACTATCCCCTCTATATATTGACTTATCCCTTCACGACTCAACTTCATTTGAATTAAAATCACTGCTATTTTACACAAAGAATTCAAGACACTTCTAGGGCCTTCATCTTCGGGAGCTACACTTATCTTTATTTCATTATTCTCATTTATTTTAATTAATAATTTCATAGGGTTATTCCCATACGTATTTACTAGAACGAGGCACATAGCATTAACTTTAAGATTAGCTTTACCATTATGATTAACATTTATACTATTTGGGTGAATCAATAACACAACACATATATTCGCCCATTTGGTTCCTCAAGGAACCCCTCCTGTTCTTATACCATTTATAGTTTGTATCGAAACTATTAGAAACATTATTCGCCCTGGAACATTGGCTATTCGACTTTCCGCCAACATAATTGCTGGGCACCTACTAATAACCCTATTAGGAAACACTGGGCCTGCCTTATCAGTTTTAATAATCAACATTCTTATTATTGTTCAATTGTTGCTTTTACTACTTGAATCAGCTGTTTCAATTATTCAATCATATGTATTTGCTGTGCTTTCAACTTTATACTCTAGAGAAGTAAACTAATGCATAAAAATCATCCCTTTCACCTTGTAGACGTTAGCCCTTGACCAATCCTAGGTTCTTTTAGAGCTTTAATTGTTATATCAGGTATTATCAAATGGTTTCATCTATATACTCCTAATCTTTTATACATCGGATTACTATCAATGATTCTTATTATATACCAATGATGACGGGATATTTCACGAGAAGGGACATTCCAAGGCCTTCACACTATAAAAGTAACAATCGGGCTCCGATGAGGGATAATACTATTTATTACCTCTGAAGTATTCTTCTTCATTAGGTTTTTCTGAGGATTCTTCCACAATAGTCTTTCCCCATCAATTGAAATTGGTATGATATGACCTCCTAAGGGAATCCAAACATTTAATCCCATCCAAATTCCTTTACTTAATACTCTAATTCTTCTAACCTCAGGATTAACTGTAACTTGGGCCCACCACGGTTTAATAGAAAACAACTATAATCAAGCCCTGCAAGGACTAATTTTAACTGTTATTCTAGGCATTTACTTTTCTATTCTGCAGGGATACGAATACCTGGAATCCTCATTCACAATTTCAGATGCAGCTTATGGGTCTTCCTTCTTTGTAGCAACTGGGTTCCACGGAATCCATGTAATTATTGGTACAACATTCCTACTGGTTTGTCTAATGCGACATTATTATAATCACTTCTCTCAAACCCATCATTTTGGATTTGAAGCAGCAGCCTGGTATTGGCATTTCGTTGATGTAGTATGACTTTTCCTGTATATTTCAATTTACTGATGAGGTAGGTATTTATATAGTATAAATATTATATTTGACTTCCAATCAAAAGATCTAGAAAATTAGTATAAATAATCCTAAATTTATTTATCATTGGAATAATTATTATAATTATTACAAGACTAATATTAATAATCGTCAGCCTAATTTCTAAGAAAACTTATTCAGACCGAGAAAAGATATCACCTTTCGAGTGTGGGTTTGACCCTAAATCATCTGCCCGTCTTCCCTTCAGACTTCATTTCTTTTTAATTGCAGTAATTTTCCTTATTTTCGATGTAGAAATTACCCTTCTTTTTCCACTAGTAATATGTCTAAAGTATAGAAGACTAGGAAACTATTTCATTGTTTTAGTTATTTTCATTGTAATTCTCATTGCAGGCCTACTTCATGAATGAAAACAAGGAGCTTTAGAATGAACCTCTTAGGATAATAGTTAAGTATAACATTTAATTTGCATTTAAAAAGTATTGAAATCTCAATTTATCTTAAATAAGAAGCAATTATTGCATTTAGTTTCGACCTAAAAGTATGGTCATAAGACCCTTATTTATTAATTGAAACCAAAAAGCGGTATACCACTGTTAATGGTAAAATTGAATGATATTTCCAATTAAAGAAATATACAAAAATAAGCTTCTAACTTAAATTATAGCGTTTTACGTTAATGTTTCTATTTATATAGTTTAAACAAAACATTACATTTTCAATGTAAAATTAAATAATTTTTATAAATACTTAAAAACCTTAAGTTTCCTTGATATCTTCAATATCACGCTCTTATATAAGCTATCTAAGTAAACCAAAATAAAAATAAATAAGACAATTATTAGTATAAAAAACAACTTAATATTATTACTTAAAATAAATTGTATAATGACTGAGTTTTTGATTAAATGTTTATAAATATTTTGACTCCCATAAAATTCGACTCAGCCCTGATCCAATGAATTAATGTATAAATTTCCTAATATAACCGGTGTATAATTTACTCCAGAAGTCGACAACACAGGCATATTTCATATGCCCGCCAAATAATAAGAAACCCTAATATTTTCTAAAGATAAATTATACGAACTTAGAGAAAACTTAGATACCAAAAATCCAATAAACATTCCAATCCTAACTATAAGTAAAGTTATATACTTCATTATGTTAGGTAAAACAATAACATATAATGAATCAAACATTAGTCAAGACAACACTCTTCCTATGATTACTACTATAAAAATTAATCCTCTTATTCCCTTTAATATTACCTTACCTGAATCACTTAAATAAACTAACGAACCAAAGTTTAAATCTCCTACAAATAAGTAGTACAATAAACGAAACCTATAACTTACTGTTAATCCGATTGAAATATAAAAAATTCTATAAATATAAGTCCCTATATATCCTATAGACATAACCTCAGCAATTAAATCCTTAGAATAAAACCCTGAAAGAAATGGAATCCCGCACAAAGATAAATTACAAATATTTATAAATGCGCAAGTCAATGGTATGGTTAAACTCAATCTCCCTATAAAACGAATATCCTGGCAATTCACTATCCTATGAATTACTCTGCCAGCACATATGAATAATAAAGCCTTAAATAAAGCATGTGTAAGTAGGTGGAAAAAGGCCAACTTATACTCCCCTAGGGAAAGAATTATCATTATTAGGCCTAGCTGACTTAAAGTTGATAAAGCAATAATTTTTTTCAAGTCAAATTCAAAGTTTGCCCCTAACCCTGATATAAACATAGTCATTCTAGAAATAAATAATAATATCATTATTATTCTGTCATTTAAAGAATAATTAAAACGAATTAACAAATAAACTCCGGCAGTTACCAACGTTGAAGAATGCACTAGAGAGGAAACCGGCGTAGGAGCAGCTATAGCCGCAGGCAACCAAGAAGAAAATGGAATTTGAGCTCTTTTTGTTATAGCAGCTAAAATAACTAAAATTCTAATCAATTTCATATATAAATCTTCCTTCATTTCTTCTAAGAAAAAAATGTAGTTTCATCTCCCATAATTTAACATTCAAGCAATTGATATTAATAAAGCTACATCTCCAATTCGGTTAGTTAAAGCAGTGATTATTCCAGCATTAAATGACTTTACATTCTGATAGTAAATTACTAAACAGTAGGATACAAGGCCAAGACCGTCTCAGCCTAAAAGAATAGAAATCAAATTAGGGCTAATAATAAGAAGCATCATTGACAAAACAAATATAACTACTAATAAAATAAAACGCTTAATATTCAAATCCCCATATATATATTCATCTCTATATAAAATTACTATAGAAGAAATAAATAATACAAAACTCATAAATAAAGTAGATATTCAATCAATCAAAATTGTTATAGAAACAGGCCTAGAATTTAATATTAAAACTTCATACTCAACAAAACAAGTCAAATCTAAAGCTATTAGCCATAACCTAATTAAAAACAATGATAAACTTAATAACAAAAATAGACTAAAATAACATAAGCAAATATTAATAATTATTCAAAGTACAATTGTACATCTTTGACTCCACAAATCAATATTTTAATTAAACTATTCAAATACACCCACAAACATAGCAATTCCCCCTTCAAAATTAATACATTTAAGGGTAACCAATGTAAAAGTAAAAGTAAATATTCCCGTAACCCGCCTATATTAAAAGGCATTAAACCTATATAAATCTTGCCATGCTGTCTATAGGCATAAAGATACAAAGAATAGGCAGCCCCTATAAAAGATAACATTATTAAAACAGCTATGTTTAATGTTTCATAACTAAGAACTCTATTAATTAACATAATTTCCCCTATTAAATTCAAAGAAGGGGGAGCTGCTATATTCGAAGAAACAAATAAAAACCATCATAAAGAAAGACTAGGCATAATATTAATCAACCCCTTATTTAAATATAAACTCCGCCTTCCAATACGTTCATAATTCAAATTAGCTAAACAGAAAAGTCCAGATGAACATAACCCATGAGCAATCATTATTATTAAAGCCCCTCTTATCCCTCAATATCTCATTGTTAAAATACCTCTTACTGCTATTCCTATATGAGCAACAGAAGAATAAGCAATCAATGACTTTATATCTCTTTGACGTAAGCAAATCAAAGAAACAATCAAACCTCCAATCAAACTTAAACCAATGAAAAACCAATTGATTTTTAAACCAACAGTTAAAAACACTATTATTATCCGTATTAACCCGTACCCTCCAAGCTTAAGTATAATCCCAGCCAAAATCATTGAACCTGACACTGGGGCTTCAACATGAGCTTTTGGTAGCCATAAGTGAACAAAAAACAAAGGCACCTTTACATAAAAAACTATATTTATGCACAAATACAGTAAAACTTCATCTAGCTGTTTGTCTAAATTATAAAACTCTAAAGTCCCATATTTAGTATAGTAAAAAAAGATAGCCAATATTATAGGTAAAGAAGCCAATATAGTATAAAACAATAAATAAATGCCAGCTTGGAGTCGTTCAGGTTGATACCCTCATCCTAGGATCAACATTAAAGTAGGGATTAAACTAACTTCAAAGAAAATATAAAACATAAATAAGTTCATTGCCCCAAAAGCTAACAATAAAGAACCTATTAATACAATCAAAACAAAAAGAAATATTTGACTCCAAAACTTAGTCAAATAGATTTTTCCTCTAGCCATTATTATTAAAGAACAAATTCAAAATCTTAGTAAAATTATTAAATAAGAAACAAGATCAACACCAAAACAATAGGAAATATATATATATATATAATTAAATCTAAACCTTAATATAAACATGAAAGAAACAAACAATATAGCAAATTGTATTAACCAAAAATAATTTAAAAACCCTAAAGGTATCATTATAAACAAAACAAATAGAAACTTTATCATAACAAATTAAAACCCTGGAAGTAGTCATTCCCATGAGAACGAATCATAGACACTAGGACTGACAACCCCAGAGCCCCTTCACAAACTCTAAACGTTAGAAAAATCATAGAAAAGAAATAATCATTTCCTAACAAACTTAAATAAGAAAACGTATTCAAATATAAAGCAAGAACTATAAACTCAATTCTTAATAAAATTAAAAGTAGATGTTTCCGTATCAACCTAAATATAACAAAACCACAAAAAAACATTAGCAATGCCGAATACGAATATATTATCATTAGTTTTAATAATTTAAATAAAAATACTGGTCTTGTAAACCAAAAATAAGTTCAACTTTTAAAACATCAGGAAAAGAGAAACCTCTATCTTTAATCTCCAAAATTAATATTCTTAAATAAACTATCTCCTGAAATTATATTTGTTATTTTAAACCTTTCATTCTCTATTCTATTTATATTTCTTTCGCATCCGCTATCTTTAGGTTTAACCCTAATCATTCAAACTTCCATTATCAGATTAATGACAGGAAAAATATGCATTAATTTTTGATTCTCTTACATTCTATTTCTCATTATAATCGGGGGAATATTAATCCTGTTTATCTACATAACCAGAATCGCCTCAAATGAAAAATTCAGCTTTAATCCTAAACTAACTATTTTAATAATAATTATAATCACACTATTAACCATTTGAACATTTTCTTATTCTAATTTAGATACTATAATTAATAACGATATAATTAATTACAATAAAAATTTACTTAATATTTCAATGATTAAATACACTTATATTCCAATAAACATCGTTCTAACCTTTATAATCATCTATCTTTTCATTACCCTGATTGCCGTAGTAAAAATTGTTAATACAAAACTAGGACCTTTACGACCAAAAAACTAATGAAAATACCTATTCGAAAGGAATCCCCAGCAATTAAAATCATTAATAATGCTCTTATTGATTTACCTGCCCCTTCAAATATTAGTCTTCTATGAAATTTTGGCTCTTTATTAGGCCTTTGTTTAGCTATTCAAATCATAACCGGTGTATTCCTTGCAATACACTATTGCCCAAATATTGACTTAGCATTTAATAGTGTAGTTCACATCTGTCGGGATGTCAATTACGGATGGCTGCTTCGTACACTTCATGCAAATGGTGCTTCTTTCTTCTTCATTAATATTTACGCTCATATTGGTCGAGGAATTTACTATAGTTCTTATAACTTAATTCATACTTGAATAGTAGGTGTTATTATTCTATTCCTAGTTATAGCAACTGCCTTCTTAGGGTATGTTCTCCCCTGAGGGCAAATGTCATTCTGAGGGGCCACTGTAATTACCAACCTAGTTTCAGCCATTCCATATCTAGGAACTTCTATTGTACAATGAATTTGAGGGGGATTTGCTGTTGACAATGCAACCCTTACCCGATTCTTTACTTTCCATTTCCTATTCCCATTCATTGTAACAGCCCTAGTAATAATTCATTTCCTTTTCCTTCATCAAACTGGTTCTAATAACCCTTTAGGTACTAACAGAAACATAGACAAAATCCCTTTTCACCCATACTTTACATTTAAGGACTTATTAGGATTCATTATTATATCAACTCTTCTAATTATCCTATCACTCTGACACCCTTACCTTCTTGGAGACCCCGACAATTTTACCCCTGCTAATCCACTTGTTACCCCTGTCCATATCCAGCCAGAATGATATTTCCTATTTGCTTATGCTATCTTGCGGTCAATCCCTAATAAACTAGGGGGAGTCATCGCCTTAGTAATAAGAATCGCAATCTTATTTATCCTGCCATTTACTAACAAAAAAAACTTTATAAGAAACCAGTTCTACCCAATTAATAAAATCCTATTCTGAATGATAGTAACCACAGTAATTCTATTAACTTGAATTGGGGCCCGCCCAGTCGAAGATCCTTATATTTTAACTGGACAAATCTTAACAATTTCCTATTTCCTTTATTACATTATTAATCCTATCACATTCAACTTATGAGACAACTTAATTTACCAATAACTAATGAACTTGTAAAAGTATATATTTTGAAAGTATAAAAAAGAGACACTAATTCTCTATTAGTTTTTACTAAATTTTATTAACTATAATAAAAAGATGAAAATCATCATCTTAAAGCTAAAAAAAAATAACAGGTAATTTAAAGAACACGGAAGAAACCTCTTCCAAGCCAAGTACATAAGTTTATCATAACGAAAACGAGGTAAAGTCCCACGAACTCAAATCCATAAAAATGATACAAAAGTTAACTTTAAAAAAAACATAAAAGAATATAGGTCTCCTCCGAGAAACAACAACACACAAATTATCCTTATAAATAAAATACTTCTATACTCAGCCAAGAAAATTAAAGCAAATCCCCCTCTTCTGTACTCAATATTAAAGCCAGAAACTAACTCAGACTCCCCCTCCGCAAAATCAAATGGAGTTCGATTGGTTTCTGCTAGCCCTGAAATTACTCATATAAAAGCTAAGGGAAATACCAGAAAGAAAAGTCAAATAAATTTCTGTACCATCATAAAATCAATTAAATTTATTCTTAATACTAAAAAGATAAAAGATATAAAAATTAAAGCTAGCCTAACCTCATAAGAAACTACCTGAGCAACAGAACGTAGACTTCCTAATAGAGAATAACTGGAATTAGAAGATCAACCCGCCAATATAACTGTATAAACAGACACACTAGAAATTCTAAGAAAAAACAAAATAGACAAATCAAACCTTATAATTATAGTAACAAACGGTATTGCTATTCATAACAAAAGTCTAATAAACAAATTAATCATAGGAGAAAAGTAATAAATATTCAAATTAGACATTAAAGGGAAAGTCTGCTCCTTAGAAAATAACTTGATTGCATCTCTGAAAGGCTGTAAAATTCCTATAAACCCTACCTTATTGGGTCCTTTACGAATCTGAATATAGCCAAGAACCTTACGTTCTAGCAAAGTCAAAAAAGCTACTCCTACCAAAACACATACAATTAAAACTAATAAAGAAACAAATAATAAAAACAAATCAAATAAATAAATTGTTACTTGTAATACAATTACTTATATAAATTCTAAATTTATTGCACTATTCTGCCAAAATAACAATTCTATTCAAACATAAAAATTATCATTCAAATACCTGGTCCTTTCGTACTAAAATATTTTAACTATAAAAGATAGAAACCAACCTGGCTCACGCCGGTTTAAACTCAGATCATGTAAAGTTTTAAGAGTCGAACAGACTCAAAATTCAAGCTTCTGCACCAGAATTTAACTTTAATCCAACATCGAGGTCGCAATCCCTTTTATTGATTTGGGCTCTACAAAAAGATTACGCTGTTATCCCTAAGGTAATTTGTTCTTATAATCCAAACGTCAGGATCAATTATTCATAAATCAATGTATTAATATAAAGAAGTTTAACAAATTCTTATGTCACCCCAACCAAATAAATCAAGTATTAATCACAATTAAAACCTTAAACAACTAAAACCTGCATTTATTAAACTCTATAGGGTCTTCTCGTCTTTTTATCAAATTTAAGCTTTTTGACTTAAAAATAAAATTCAATGAAAATCAAAGTGAGACAGCTTCTTCCTCATCCAGCCCTTCATTCCAGCTTCCAATTAAAAAACTAATGATTATGCTACCTTTGCACAGTCAAAATACTGCGGCTATTTAAATTAATCATGGAGCAGGCTAAACCTTAAATTATTAACAAAAAGACATGTTTTTATTAAACAGGTGAAAAGTCAATTTGCCGAGTTCCTTACTCTAACCTTTTATACTACATTTCCTATACATTATAATTTACTAATTTTAACATTATACCCAATCCTTAAAAATTAAAGAACCTTGCCTAATAAAACATTTAAATGAAATATAAATAATTAATCTAAAACAGATAATTACAACATATTAATTAAAAATGAAAAATTCTAATCCTATTTTCTATTTAAACTTCCTATCATTATAAAATTTTAACCTAAAGCTCGTCCCTTAGGTTATTCCTACCTTTTACCATTTAAATATAAACTAATCCAAATGGTTAAAAATAGCAAATTAAATTTATTTCTTAGGCAACTAGATATATTATAAAACGAATAACGTTTCGCTTCAATTTGTATATTAATGATAGTTATGCTACAATAACTCTAATATCCAAATAACTCTTTATAATTCGAGAAACTTATATAGATAACTTTTTTTAGTAAACCCTGACACCCAAGGTACAGAAAACTAATCCTTCTTATTTAAACTTTTAAATGTTCTATCACTATACTTTCAACTATAAATAAAACTGATTGGTTCTTTCACAATAATTAAACCCATGATATTTCAATTAAAACTAACTAACTAAAAACCCAATTAAATTATTAAGTTCAACCTAAACTGATTTTAACAGTTTTCATTTTAATGTAAATAAAATACTTACAACAAGCTCTAGATTGAATTCCAGACTCATTTTCCAATAAGTCTACTTTGTTACGACTTATTTCACTTTAAATGAAAGCGACGGGCAATATGTGCATATTCTAGAGCATAGTCATTTTAAATAAATATATAAAATTACTTTCAAATCCAATTTATCTAGACTTTTCAAGTTCAAAAACCAACTATATTTACAATGTAACCCATTTTAACTTTAAAATCAACTGCACCTTGATCTGAATTCTCTTATGATTATACCAATTGAACATTTTTATCCTCATAGAATATTCAAGCTACGACGATATACAAATTTATATTTAAAGTAAAACTTATCGTGGATTATCAATCAAAAAACAGGTTCCTCTGAATAGGTTAAAATACCGCCAAATTTTTTAATTTTAAAGATTATAACTATTAGTAATTTTAACTGAAAAATCAATCTTCTAATAATAGGGTATCTAATCCTAGTTTATACTGAAATTTACTAGCTTCAAAAACACTTCATTAATTTAAACTAAACTTAAAATTTCACTTAAAAAGTTTAATAATAACCTAAAATGTTATAAATTTAACTAAATTAAATAAGTTTAACCCACACAATTTGTATAACCGCAACTGCTGGCACAAATTTAGTTTGTATTATAATAAATTTCTAAGGCTAAATTACTTTAATACTTAATATTCAATACTGCTTATCTCTAGGACTTTCTAACTTCTAGTTTCTCAATGAATCACATATACATAAATTATACAGTTAAACCCTAAGCCAAAATAAAACTTTTCAACCACCTACACCAACATAATCTACTAAAATTTTGAATACTCCCCCCTACAATAAAAAAAAATCACTGGAAAACCCAAGCAATATAATTCTACCCCCATAGAATTGTTTGCCCCGAAAAAATTAACAGAAAACCCCCATCTTCCGTCACCCCCCCGATTAAATAAGTTTCCTTGAGATTACTACCTTAACTTAACAAGACTTTCCTTGTTTAAAATAAAACTTTTCGGTCAACCCTTCTCGCCTAATCTACATATTATTTTATAATAAAAAATTCAATGTTATTGACTCCTTAATGAAATCTCAATATTTAAGATAATTATATAAAAAATCAAGTTATTCTTATATATTAAGTTTAAAATTTATATATTAATTAATCAAATGATATTTTAATTTATAATAATTAAAGATCTGGATCTAAAAAAGGTATAATAATTGTATTTACATAGGTTTTTTTTTTTTTTTATAAATAATATATTTATTATATATTAATAAATATCTTAAAATTTAATAGCTAATTATTAATTTATTCTATAATACTATATATATATAAATTAATAATGATTATATATTAATAAGATTTTAATATTATAATATACATATAATATTTCAGAATATAAAAGAGTTATATATTAAATTATAATAGTTTACTAAATAATAAAGCAATTAATAATCAGATTAGCATTAATTATAAATTATATTTTTCCTAATATGTATTTATTAATTATATTAGAAAATTGTATATTTATAGGTTCGTATTAATTTATAGACCTTTTAATTATTAATTTATATTTGTATATATATATATATATTATTTATATATTAATATACTAGCTATTATATTATTATTAATATTATATTTATTAATAAATAGACAGTTAATAGATATTACATTAAACTTTAATTGAGTGAAAAAAATAAGAAAAAGTGCCCAAAAAATTACATTTTTCACGCGGACCGTTTTTTAGCTGCAAATGAAAATCCCGTCACTACACCCCCCCCAAAATAATTTGGTTGAATTTCTCTATGGCCGAAACCGTGAAAAAAGAGTTCTGTTACCCCCAACACTGAGATTTTCAGTTAAAACTAAATTGTGTAGATTACAAAAAAGGACTTCTAAAGAAAGTTTT